GAAAAGGGTACAAGGAACAGAATCTCATTCCTAAAAGTTTTCTTTAGTCTTTAGTTTAGTTATTTTTTAGCATTTATCATCAACCAAATTTGTTCAAATAGTACCAATTGGTGGGAGAGAGACATATGTGAATTGGTACAATTAGTGGGAGCAGCCATATTCAGAATTCCGGTAGATATTCTAACTGCATTTTTTTAGTCGCTATGAATAAAGGACCCTCCTATGTTATACTATTAAATTCTTGACGATAAATCCATTTGATAGCTCAGATCTTCTTAATTCATCATATTGATTTGATTCAATATCGTCATCGTTCCGATGTAATTTATCTCGTTGAATTTACCGGCGAAAGATTGATTCCTCATCTCTATGGGATTAAATCCCGAGTTATTGCGAAAAAAAAAAAAAAATAATGATATTATGGAAGTAAATATTCTTGCATTTATTGCTACTGCACTGTTCATTTTAGTTCCTACTGCCTTTTTACTTATCATATATGTAAAAACCATAAGTCAAAATAATTAATTTGAATGAAACTTGTTTTCTTAGTTCTTCTTAACTTAATGATTGAATAAAAAAAGCTTCTCGTTTTGATTCTTAATGAAATGAGCGAACGACAATCAGCAGTATTAGTATTCTCTGAGACCTGATAGTATGGTAGAAAGAAATATATTAATCTTTCTACCATACATCCTTTTTCTCTTAGTGAAGTATAGAAAGTTGGATTCTTCGGGTTGATATATAGATTACGCAAAATATTGATCTTCAGATATCATATATGTGATATGCATTAGGTAGATGTAATCTTAACCCTATTCTAATTCTTTGTTTCATCCATTTGATTTATATTGATTCCAATCAAGCTCAAAAAAACAAAAGACAACTCTTAGTCTTCCCGTTCGATTTCCTTTTTAGTTCAAATATGAACTAGGAATGCTGATATACATCGAAAGAATAAAATCAATGAAGTAAAAAAAAAAAAAAAAAAGGGGGGGTCCGCTCTTACTCATTGGCGCTATATCTATATGTGGTAAAAGTTGGTTGGTTTATAAGTTTAGAAAGAATTTGATTGGATTCTCTTTCTGTATCTCTTTTACTTTCGGAATACAAGCAGTAGAATCGTTGAAATATTTTTTTGATTGAAAAAAGGGTATTATTCATATAGTACATTACTATACCAGACCCGACGAATACAAATACAAAGGAACTTTCAACTAAAGATCAAATAAAACGAGATTCAACTTAATTATAATTAAACTTAATTATTAATTAATAGTACTTAGAGTCCACTTCGTCCCCATACTACTAGTGAAAGGGAAAATGTAAAGACTACCATTAAACCAGCCCAAGCAAGACTTACTATATCCATGTGAATGATGTCCCCTATTTTGATACATATGAAGAAATTAGTCCATTATTGTTCACTAATAATAGTGGATCAATAGTGAACAGTCAAAAAGGATTCTGACCCAAGACTTGTGATAAATCAATACACTAAATAGACTTCGAACAAGGTTTTCTATTTTTTTCTAGTAGAACCGGGAAACATTAAGCCCTCACAAAAGAGGCGCTGCCCTTCTTAGAACTTAGAAGTAGTATTAGAAGTAGTAAGGAAATGTTATTAATTGAACACATAGATAATAAAATATATTGTTTTCTTTTGTTGACTTTCATAAGTAAAAGACATCTTCAATATGGAATGAGGATCCATGGTTCATACCTTTCTTTGCTATTTGATTTAATTTTTACTATACTCCCAACTGTCGCTCTTGTCCCGGGGATAGCCTATTTCATTCGTGTCTACAGGTTACTGAAAAAAGTATTTCTTGATTGCACTTTTTTAGAAAAAAACAAATTACCCATTATTGAATCTAATATGGATTGAATGCCTATGCATTTATAGACTTTCATGAGTCTGTATCCAAAGTCTTTTTCTGTTCTTTTCACACCCACTAATTCGCTTGCCTGTCCGACTTAGTTCAATTTGTTCAATTTAAGGTAAGATCGATAAGATCCAGTCAGTAGACACTATATTGTATTTGAAGTCCTTCAAATAAATTTTCCACTAGAATCTTGACTCCTAGAAGCAAGGAATTAACGCTGAGTTTTGAGAAGCGACAGATGCTTAGAATCAAGCAAGTATCAACAATTGCGTCTGTGAAGTAAAAAAATTCATTGCGGTATATATCGGCCTAACATAATAAAGAATTTGAAGTCTTGTGTTGATCAGGCGACACCCGGATTTGAACTGGGGAAAAAGGATTTGCAGTCCCCCGCCTTACCACTCGGCCATGCCGCCACACTGAGATAAACTAGACGAACACTTTTCTCCTCTGGAAGATTAAGAAACTTTTTTTTATTGTATTTCCTTCTTGTATTCCATTTTGTCTTACTATCTTTCCGAAAAAAACTTGTTTTGATTGTATTTATACTTTCAATTGATCGTATAGTATCCGAAAAGACACAATGCCTAAAAACCTCCTCTCTTATTTCTTTCTAT